ATGAGTTGGTTGCCTATATATAAAGCTAGGGTTATTATGGATGGTGTAGTTAGAAGTTTTTTATGACAGCTATGGGGGGGAATTAGTTTTTGTTTTTATTGTTTTGGTTTGTTATGATTTTTAGCTAAGGAGTCTTTGTATTCTTGTAAGCATTTTGCTAGTGGGTTTTGGATGTTTATTGTTAGGGAGATAGTTGCTTTTGGTACCTTGTTTGTTATGTGTTTAAACAGGGAGGAAGAATTTGTAGTTCCTCTATCTCATTTTATAGAATTGCCTCTTTTAGGTTGTTTTTTGTTAACGGGTTCTTCTATAACATTAACGACTTATCATCATAATTATGGTACTGCAAATTGTCGTTGGTATCTCTTGGCTACTATCTTACTTGGGTGGTGTTTTATTTTGTTGCAGGTATACGAGTTTTATGATAGTTGTTGTGATATAACTTTTTGTTTTTATCAGGGTATTTGTTTTGCGACCGTAGGTTTACATTTCATGCATGTTATGGGGGGTTTGGTTGTAATGATGGTGTTGTACAGTTGTGGTGAGCAAGGGGATTCCTCCACCGGCAATGTTGATTGGTGTGTGTTTGGTATTGACATTTTGTGGATTATGTTTGGTTATTTGTTTTTTTTAATTATTTATATTTCTTAATTTTCTTTTGTAGGTTATATGCTTTAAACTGTCGGTTTGTGGTACCGTTGAATCTTTTGGACAAAAGAAAGATGTTAGCTTTGGTTCGTAGAAATGTGGTTGATTTGCCTACAAATTTGTCGTTGAGTTATTTTTGGTGTGGGGGATTTATGATCAGTAGTTTTTTAATTATTCAAGTTGTTTCTGGTATAATTTTGTCTTTTTTATATGTTGCTGATTCATTTTTGAGGTTTGGTTGTGTTGTTGATTTTACTTCTGAGGGCTTGTTTGTATGGTTGGTTCGGTATTTTCATATATGGGGTGTGACTTTTATATTTTTGCTTTTTTTTGTCCACATGGGCCGTGCTTTATATTATTCTAGTTATAGTAAGCTTGGGGTTTGGAATGTTGGATTTATTTTATATTTGTTGATGATGGCTGAAGCCTTTTTAGGCTATATTTTGCCTTGGCATCAGATGTCTTATTGAGCTGCTACGGTTCTTACTTCTGTGTTGAATAGGATCCCCCTGGTAGGTGGATACCTATATAAGTTTGTGGTTGGGGGATTTTCTGTAACTAATGTTACCCTAGTTCGTGTGTTTTCTGCACACGTGTGTTTAGCTTTTGTTATTTTAGGTCTTAGTGTTGTGCATTTGTTTTATTTACATAAGAGTGGTTCTAAAAACCCTCTTTTTGTTTCTGAGGGTTATGGTGATGTGGTTCTTTTTCATTCTTTTTTTACTAATAAGGATGGTTTTGTTTTGATGGTTCTTTTGTTTTTTGCTAGCGGGTTGTTGTTATATTGTCCTGATTTGGTTTTGGATGTTGAAAGTTATATTCAAGCGGATCCGCTTGTTACTCCAGTATCTATAAAGCCTGAGTGGTATTTTTTGGCTTTTTATGCGATGTTGCGTTCCATAGAGTCTAAGGTTGGTGGTTTAGTGCTTGTTTTAGGGTTTTTATTTATTTTATGATTGCCCACCTTGAATAAGTCCTGTAGGTATAGTTTAGGCCGTCAGTTTATTTTTTGGTTTGGTGTTTCTAATTTTATTCTTTTGAGGTATCTGGGTGCATGTCATCCCGAGGTTCCTTTTATTAGGATTAGTAAGTATTCTAGTCTTTCTATTGTCTTTTTGCTTTTGATGTTTAAGGGTCTATGGGTAGTTCCTTATTCAGGGGGGTTTCCTCGTGTTAGTTCTTAGATGTTTGGGGGTTTAGTTTTGTTTTTATATTTGGGTTCGTTAATTGTGTTGTTTGGGTTTTTTATGTCTTTGACGCGTTTATTAAATTGTTTGATTGTTGTTGAAAAATTTAAAGTTTTATTGATTCTGTTTTGTTTATTAAGACAGTGGGATGAGTTTCGGATGTTTTTTATAGCCTTGATAGTAATTTTTACTGTGGAGGTTACGTTAGGTTTAGTTGTTTTAACACGCTTATGAGATTCAAGAAGCTTGATTGGTATAGTTGGGGTGTAGGTTTTGTGTTTTCATTATTTGGGGGAGTTATTTTTATTTCTGTGAGTATGATTAGTTTGGGTTTATTTGGATTATATTCTGCGGAGTGGGGTGGTATTTTTGTTTTTGACTCTATAAGGTTTTATTTGGGGGTACTTTCTTTATTCTTAGCAGGTTCTATTGTTTTTTCTAGTCTAGAATTAAACTATGTTTCCATTTGTATGTTGGGCATAAGCGTGTTTAGTTCTGTGCTTTGTTATAGGTGTGTTAAAGGATTATGATTTTGAGTTTTTTATGAGTTGTCTATATTACCTTTACTGCTGCTGTTGATTTTAGAATCTCCATATTCAGAGCGTTTTATAGCTTCTTGATATTTGTTGGGTTATGTTGTTGTAAGAAGTCTTCCAATGTTGTTGTGTATTTTGTATATAGGTGGTGTTTGTGGTAGATATAATTTTCAGTTGTGATCTTCAGATTTTAGGTTTTATGGTGGTTTTTTATTGTATGTTTTGTTATCTATAATGTTTATAACAAAGATACCTCTCCCACCCTTCCACGTGTGGTTGCCTATTGTACATGCAGAGGCTAGGAGACCTGTTTCAATTTGTTTGAGTGGTTATATCATGAAGTTAGGTTTGTTGGGGGTTTGCCGTTTTAGATATTGGTTGCTGTCTGATTACATTTTTAGGGGTTTGTATGTTTTGATTGGTTTATGTTTTGCTGTGTTGTTTTTTTTTAGTGCTGCTCGTGAGTTAGATGGTAAGCGTTGGTTGGCTTTTTTAAGTTTAGCCCACATAGTTATTGTTTCCTTATGCTTGAGTGTTTGTACTTTTGATACAGCACTCTTATCATTTTTGTATTGTTTAGGACATGGCCTTTCAGCTGGGGTTACTTTTTTGTTGTTGTGGATGATATATAATGTATCGGGTACTCGAAATTGAGTTGTTTTAAAGGGTTCTATTTCTGGAAGTCTTTTATTGCGTTGTTTAGCGGTAGCATGTGTTTCTAGTGCTGCTTCAATACCCCCCACAGTTAATTTTTTTTCTGAGGTTTTTATATTGATGGATAGTGGGTTGGTTAGGTTTGTTTTTGTTTTTATGCTTTGTATATACTTATTTGTAAGAGGGTTAGTTCCTATTTTTTTAGTGGGTTGTTTATTGTCTCGGCACTATTCTATCAGGTTTGGTTGTGGGCATATTGTTAGTTTTGTGGGAGGTGTTTGTTTTTTAATTGGGTGGTGTTTCTTGTTGTTTTTGGTGGTCTAGGTTTTGTAATCTGGTGTTGTTATGCATATTATGTTTTCGTCATAGGGGTAATTTGTAGTTGATTACAGTTTAATATCTTTCTTAGCTTAAGAATTTAGAGCGTTAGTTTGAAGAGCTAAAGACACTTGGTAGGAAGAGGAGAATAATTTGATAGGATAAACTGTAGAGTGCGGAGGTATAAGTTAAATTTAAACTGTGTGGTTCATGTTCATATAATACGAGATATCGTTTCCTCCTGTTATGTTTGTTAATCGTTTTAGTTCTGTTTTTTCTTTTGTTTCACGATTAATTAGTGGGGGTTTAGGAGATAAATTTTATCGACTTGGTTTATTTTTTTTGTTAATTTCCTTTTTATTTCTTCGTATTCCTTATTTGTATGGTATGAGTGGTTTTTGTTTATTTATAATTTTTATGATATTTCCTTTTTTTTTGTCTTTGTTTATGAGTCGTTTGATAGACACAGGACCTGATAGGTTTTTTAGAGGGTTTGTACCACCGGGTACTCCCCTATGAATAGCTCCTTTTGTTTGTTTGGCCGAAACTTTAAGATACATAGTTCGTCCTATTGTTTTGATGATACGTCCCTTTGTTAACTTAACAATAGGGGCTTTGGGGGGCATTGCTATAGGCTCTTTAGGTTTTAAGTTTGGTTCGTGGGTTGTTTTTTTTTTATTTGTACTTTTTTTTTATGAGGTCTTTGTTGCGTTAGTGCACTGATTTATAGTTTGTAATATTTTATCCTTTTCGGAGGATCATTAGATCTATAATGTGAGGTGTAATTGTAAGGGTGTTTAGTATGGTTGGTTTGTTTTGTTTTTCATTATTAATGTTTGGAGCTAAAGGGTTGTCTTTTTTTTGGTTATTTTTAGAACTTGCCACACTTTGTGTGATTCCTTTATTTTTTTGTTTGGGGGATGATGATAGTGTTTTGTCGGGTTTGTTTAAATATATAGTTGTTTCTAGAATATCCTCTTCCCTCTTGTTGTGTGGGATTCTTAGGGGGGAGTTGCTATATTTATTGGTTTTAGGGTTGTTGTTAAAGTTTGGTCTTTTTCCATTGTGGGGTTGAGTGTATAAGGTTTTTTTGGGTTCAAATTGAGTTGTTATCTGGTCTATTTCAACTTTTTTAAAGAGTCCGGTTTTCTTTTTTCCTTTCCTTTTATCATGCGGGGGTTATGATTTGGTTAGTTATATATGTTGTTTGACTTTTATAGGTTTGGGGGTTTTGTTTTGATTATATAGTTTTAGTTGGTATGCTTGTTGGTGTCATATGATGCTTTCATCTAGGGCAGCTTTGGTTGTTATGTCATTTTTTTTGAGATCAGAGGTTTTAGCTTTTATTTTTTTTATTTATTTTGTGTGATGCAGAGGGGTTGTTTATTTTTTTTATACTTATGATGATTTTATGTTAGGAGGGGTTGGTTATTATTTTTGGTTTTGTTTTTTATTGGTTTCTATGCCGGTTTCTTTTTCTATTTTTTATAAGTTGGTTATGGCTGTGGGGGTTTTTTCTTGTGGCTTCCTTATAGTGAGTTGTTGGGTTTTGTATAGTATCTCTGAGCAGTTTTATTTGTTGAAGTTTTTGATGAGTTATGTTCTTCCAAAGAGGTCTGGTGGTTTTGTTTTGAGAGTTTAGTGTGGATGATATAGTTTAGTATAAAATTCCTATTTTACACGTAGGGGATGGAAGATTTCCTGTTATTATTTGAATAGGAGAGGGAAGAGGAAAACGATATAGTTTAAGTTAAGATACATGCTCTGCAAGCATGTGGTAGAATCTTGTATTCTTGTCGTTGATTATTGTTTCTAGTTTATTTAGAGAATTTTGGCTTGTCGTGCCAAGGGAGTAATTATTTACGAAGCAAGGTGGTTTTGTTTTTAAAATTTTTTTATTTGTTAATAAGTAGTTTGTTGGCATTCGTAATAGTTATGGTTTTTGTGGCTTTTTTTATTTTGGGAGAGCGGAAGGTTTTGGGTTATATGCAGATTCGTAAGGGTCCTAAAAAGGTTGGTTTGTTTGGTTTGTTGCAGAGGTTTGCAGATCTTTTGAAGTTAGTTATAAAGTTTAAGTTTGCTTTCTTTCAGAAACGTAGCTGGTTGTCTTGGGTTGGAGTTTATTTATTGGTTTTGTTGTCATGCGGTTATTGTGTAGTTTTAGGCTTGATGCATAGTGGTATTTTTAGGGATAAAATTATGTTGTGGTTTTTGATAATTACTAGTATTACGGGTTATAGTTTATTGAGGGTTGGTTGGGGTTCTTATAATAAGTATGCTTTGCTCAGGTGTGTTCGTTCTGCGTTTGGTTCTGTAAGATTTGAGGCTTGTTTTATGTGTGTTGTTATTATGGTAGCCATGGTTATGGGTTGTTATAGTGTTACCGGTATGTTTTATAATCCTTGATTTTTTTCTATAGTTTTACCACTGGTGTATGGTTTGTGGTTGGTAGGTATTTTATGTGAGTGTAATCGTACCCCTCTGGATTATGCTGAAGCTGAAAGAGAGTTGGTTAGAGGTTTAAAAACGGAGTATTGTAAAGTTCCTTTTACCTGTTTATTTGCTTGCGAGTATTTGATTATGGTTATTTTTTCTTGAGTTTCTTCTATATTGTTTTGAGGGGGCTTTTTAATTTTAGGGTTTTCTTTATTTCATGTTTTATTTTTTGTTTGGGCTCGAGCCACCCTTCCACGTGTTCGTTATGACTATTTTGTTGGGTTTATGTGGCGTTGTGCTGTCTTAATTTTAGTTTTTTCTTTTTTTTTCTTGTTGTAGTGTTATGTGCGTGTAGATTTATGTTTTAATTGTAAGGCTGTTAACCTTGAGGAGGTATTATACCCGCGGACGGTTTCAGTGTTGTAGTTTAAGGTAGAATGACAGCTTTGGGGGTTGTAGGTCTTTTTGTTTGAAAGTGGGCTGAACTGATAGGGCTGCTTAGCAGGTTACTGTGATATAGTAATGGTGAGATTATATCTTCGTCGGTATGTGTTTTCTGGGGGTAGCTTAAGTTTAAAGCTCAGGATTCTTACTTCTGTGATGTCTTATTAGGGGATTCCCCGGGTGTAATGTTGAGGGTTTTTAGTGTTTTTTTATTATTTTTATTGGTTTTTTTATTAGTTTTTATATTTCACTTGTTTGTTTGAAATCTTGATTTGAAATTTTTTAGTGGGGAGCGGTCTTGGGTTAGTTCATTTGAGTGTGGTTTTATTGCTCAGCGCTTGGTTGAAAACTATTTTAGTTATACTTATTTTATTTTGCTTGTTTTTTTTGTTGTGTTTGATTTGGAGGTATCTCTACTGTTAAATTTGCCCCTTCAAGGCATTTTATATAAGAATCTTTTTTATTATCTATTTTTTTTGGTTTTATTGGGGGTTGGATTTGGTGTAGAGATAAGTCGTGGTTATGTTCGGTGGGGTTATTAGTTGGGGAAGTTATTGGGCGGTCGCTGCTAAGCATAGTTGGAATATTTATTGTATTCAACTTTCTTTGGAGTGATCTAGGTTATTGGGTACTGTTTGTTTTCAAAACAAAAGGAGAGCTTTGAGTTCGGTTACTGAAAGTGAAGGGTTTAGGTTGATTATTTACGTTGGATCATAAGCGTGTTGGTTTAATTTATATGGTAATGGGTGTTTGAGGGGGATTTATGGGTTTGTCTTTGAGTATTTTAATTCGTTTAAAATTTTTAGATCCTTATGATAATCTTGTTTCTCCTGAGATTTATAAATATGTTGTTACGAGTCATGGTATAGTGATGATATTCTTTTTTTTAATGCCTGTTTTGATAGGAGGTTTTGGCAATTATTTATTACCTTTGTTGTTAGGGGTTCCAGATCTTAATTTGCCCCGGTTGAAAGCTTTAAGAGCTTGGCTTCTTTTACCTGCTGCAGTTTGTATGGGCTTAAGTATGATAGGGGGTGCTGGGGTTGGTTGAACCTTTTATCCGCCGCTTTCAACCAGTGCTTATACAGGTTGGGGGGTTGATTTTTTGATGTTTTCTTTGCATTCAGCCGGGGTTTCTAGTGTTTTAGGTTCTATAAACTTTATATGTACTATATTAGAAGGTTTAATAGAGGAAGGTACGGGTCAGTTTAGTATAATTATTTGGGCGTATTTGTTTACTTCTATACTTTTGCTATTGTCTCTCCCTGTTTTGGCTGCTGCTATTACTATGTTGTTGTTTGATCGTAAATTTGGTTCTGCCTTTTTTGATCCGTTAGGGGGTGGTGATCCTGTCTTATTTCAACATCTTTTTTGATTTTTTGGTCATCCCGAGGTTTATGTGTTGATTTTGCCCGGGTTTGGTATAATTAGACATATTTGTGTTACTTTAACGAAAAAAGATTCTTTATTGGGTTATTATGGTCTTATTCTGGCTATGGCTGCGATAGTTTGTTTAGGTAGTGTTGTGTGAGCACATCATATGTTTATGGTTGGTTTGGATGTTGAAACTGCTGTTTTTTTTAGTTCTGTTACTATGGTTATTGGTATTCCAACGGGTATTAAGGTTTTTTCTTGATTAATCATGTTGGGGGGTACGCGTAGTCGATTGTGGGATCCTGCGGTTTGGTGAATTATTGGTTTTATTGTTCTTTTCACCATTGGTGGGGTTACGGGTATAATGTTATCTGCTTCTATTTTAGATACTTTATTGCACGATACCTGATTTGTAGTTGCTCACTTTCATTATGTTCTTTCTTTAGGTTCTTATAGTAGTGTAATTATTTCTTTTATTTGATGGTGGCCCATCATTACTGGGTATAGTCTAAATCTTCCTCTGTTGTGGGGTCATTGGTGAGTTTCTATGGTGGGGTTTAATTTATGTTTTTTTCCAATGCACTATTTGGGTATGTGCGGTTTGCCGCGTCGTGTCTGTGTTTATGATCCTGATTTAAGTTGATTAAATCTTACGGCTACGTTTGGTTCAATAATGTCTGGTGTTAGTGCTTTTTTCTTTGTATTTATATTATGAGAGTCTTTTATGGTAGGTAATCGGGTGGTTTCTTCTTGAGGAAGTAATTCTCTAGTGTTAAATGTTGTAACTCTCCCAACCCCCCAACATCAAAGTTATATTGTGGGTGGTAATCGTTGGTTGGTCTAATGTGGATTGTTAGTTTATTGTTTAGAATCCTATTTTGTATTATAGTTTTATTGTGTTTAGAATATAGTCCATGTAAAACAGGGGAACTTTTATGGGTATAGTCCAAGTTTGTTTAGAGACAGTTCGTTAATTTGATGTGGTTATTTATATTACCTTTTGCATCATGATCTATTGATGGTTATTTCGGTTTGAGGTACTCCGAAAGATGTCGATATCTATCTTTATTGCTTGGTGTTTTTTTCTAAGGCGGGTAGTCTAGATGAAATAAGGATAGTGTTTTGATAAATAATTCGGGTCATCTAATATCTGGTTGGGGGTTGTTTATGTTGTTTTATTTGACGGGCTATGGTGTCAGTTGAAGGATTATAGCATTTGTGATTTGGTAGGTTTCTTGGGTTAAAGTTACCCTTGAGAATTGTGTGTGTTAATACTCTTTTCTTTTTTATGTTTGCTTAAATTAAAAAGCCCCCTAAATAATTTGTGTTTCTTAGTATGATAGAATAAGTAGGTTTTAAATACTTTCATTTTTTCTCGATAATCTTCGGTCTGTTTATTAAAAACATTTCTATCTTTTTTTTTAGATAGTAGTGCCTGCCCAATGCTTATGTCAATGGCCGCAGTATTTTGACTGTGCTAAGGTAGCATAATTAGTTGCCTCATAATTGGGGGATTGTTTGAATGGTTTGACCAGAGGACTTAATTAGATTGAAAGTTTTTCTGAAATTGGTTTGTTGGTGCAGAACCCAACAGGAATTAGTTAGACGGAAAGACCCCGAGATCTTTATGTTGTGATGTTTACTTGGGGCAAGGCTATATGTTTTATGTAGTTTTGGATCCTTTAGGATAATAGGTTTAAGTTACCTCGGGGATAACTAGGTAAAAAACAAGGAGAGATCTAATCGATTTGTTTAATTGCCATCTCGATGTTGACTTGGGAAATATATTAGGGTGCAGAAGTTTTAATATGTGGTCTGTTCGACCTTTATTCCCTCATGAGTTGAGTTAAGACCGGCGTGAGCCAGGTCGGTTCTTATCTACTGTTGTTGTAAATTAGTACGAAAGGATTGTTTGCATTTTATGTTGGACGTGACGCTTTTTGCGTGGTACTCTGCAAAGGTATTGTAGGTATTTAATGCCTCGTCTTAATCTATTTAATTCTGGTTGTAGAAGATATGGAAACAAGTTCACATAAGACATTTTTATGTATAATCAAAAAGGATAACCTTTTGGTTTTTAGTGTCTAAACCTTATTTTTCGGAGTAATCCGGATTAGGTTGTTTCCGGATAAGTGGTGAATACACAGTGCCAGCATCCGCGGATTATTCTGTTAGCTTTAGTCTTCGGTAATAGGTGTAAAAAATATAGGGGGAATTAGCCAGTTATGAGTAGAATCTTTCTGTGTTGGAAACATGCCCTTAATAGTATTTTTCTAGAAGCATATAGATTAAGGGGATTAGATACCCCCGTAATGTGCCTTAAGTTTTGTTCCTTAGTATAAACTAAAAGGATTTGGCAGCCGACGAAGTTCTTCCGGGGGAGTGTGTATCGTAAGAGACAGTCCGCTTATGAATTGACCTCATCTATTTGTGTTAGTGTATATCCGGTTTAAAATTTGTGGTTAATGTCTATGAGTGTAACGTTTTGTTTAAGCCAGGTCTATGTGCTGCTTATGTTGGGGTGTTTATGCACTACATTAGTAAAGGTATTGGTTGGTGGTTTACTAATAATATTTAGGACTCGGAAGTAGGCTTAAAAGATAGTATTTTTGGTCGAAGTAGATTTAGTTGGGGTACACACCGCCCGTCACCCAGGGCGTTAGCTGTGGTAAGTCGTAACATGGTAATACTAGGGGAACCTGGTGTTAGTTAGTTCTGCGTTTGTTAAAATCGCAGGGTTGATGCTTTTTTCTTTGAATATACTTTATTTAGACTTAATTGAATACATGATATTTATTTGTAGTTTTATACCAATGTGAGTTTTTACAGTGTTGGTGTGACAGCTTCTTACCTCTGACAGGATTGCGTCTCGTAATAAAGAGAGAGATACTGCAGAGTTTTTTTGGACCGTTGTTCCAACAGCAGCAGTAGGAGCCCTTTGTTATTATAATCTTAACTGTATTAGTTATGATATGTTGGATGTGGCTTGTAAGACTGTTAAGGTAATAGGCCGTCAGTGGTATTGAACCTATGAGGTTGAAGAGGATCATGAGGGGGAGTTTGATTCAGTAATGAGTGATTTTGTTATAGGTGTTGATAAGCCTTTACGGTTGAGATTTAAAGAGTTTTATCGGTTTTTAGTGACATCTTCAGATGTTATACATTCTTTTTCGGTTCCAGAGTTTAATATTAAGTTGGATGCTATACCAGGACGTCTTAAATATTCTATGTATTGTCCGAATCATTATGGGATTTATATTGGATATTGCACGGAGTTATGTGGTGCGGGGCACGCATATATGCCTGTAATAATTGAGGTGGTAAAGGGGGATTTACCCAAGGCGTATTAGTTAGTCTTGTTATGATAAGCATTCTTTTATCTAGTTTTTATTTTAGTTGTCTGTTAAGGTTTTCTTTCGTGTCCCACCCCGTGGTATATTGTGTTCTTTTGCTTTGTTCTGCAATCAGGGTTGGTGGTTTGGTTTATAGTATTATAGGGTTTTCTTGATATTTGGCTATATTTTGTTTAGTGTATATAGGGGGGGTTTATGTATTGTTTATATTTGTATCAATTCACAGTCCCAATCCCACAGCCTCTCCCGGAGGGGGTACAGTTATTCCTGTGTTTTTATTTAGAGTACTTTTGTGCTTTGTTGTTTCTGCCTTTTTTCCTTTTCCTTCTTTGGTAGATGGTAGTAATTATTTGTGTTCTTATTTTGAGGGGTTTTCTTATTGTTTATTTTGTTTGGTATTGATGGTAGGTTTTGTGAGAATAAGTATGGTGGTGAGTGGTAAGGGTTCTTTTTTTCGTTAGGCCGACTTAGTATATGGTTAGTGCATGGGATTGTAGCTCCCGGGGAAGAGATTATTCTGGTCGGAGTTTGGAGTGCCAGATAATATGGGTGTGATCTAGGATTATATTAAGGCTTTTTATAGCCCTCTAGCGTGTATGATTCTATATCGGGTTTGATTTGAAGTCATTCTTTTCATATTAGTTTATGATGCTCGCTTAAGATAGTGGTTGTATTAATTATTTTACATGAGTGCCAGATAATATGGGTTGGTTTTAAGCATCAAACATGGGTGTTTCCCCTCGTGTGTTTGATATTCTTTGGGGAGATTACGTTTCGGCCGTAATTTGGGGAGGGGGTCTCTCTATCAGAGGTGTTGCTTGGTGGGTTGTTGTTATTTGGGTTGTTGGTCTGGTGATTTTATGATATTGTGGGGTTTTCTGGGGTGGTTACTTGGTTGGGTTATGGTGTTTTCCCCAGGTTTAGGTTTATTATGGATGAGGTTAGTTTAGTTTGTCTTTATATGTTGTTGTGTTGTGGCTTTGTGGCTTTGTTTTATTGTTATCATTATTTTGGTGGTGATTCTAAAGGTTCTTTGTTGTTTCCTTTGATAGTTTGATTTTTAGGTGTTATGTGTTTTTTGGTTTTGACGTCTTCTATGTTGTTTTCTTTGGTGTTTTGGGAGTATTTAGGTCTTGTCAGGTTTTTTTTGATTTTATTTTATTCTAATATGAGGAGTTTGCGTGCTTCTTTGATTACTTTATTTGCTTCTCGGTTTGGTGATGTTTCTATGTTTGTTGTTATAATGTGGTTGGCATGGTGTTGAGACCTTTCTTCTTTATTATTTGTATTATTGTTTTTGTTGGTTGTTATGACTAAGAGGGCTTGTTATCCCTTTGTGTCGTGGTTGTTAGAGGCTATGCGGGCACCAACTCCTGTGAGATCATTGGTTCATTCTTCTACACTGGTGGCTGCAGGGGTATGGTTTGTTTTGCGTTATAATCATGTTGGGGGAGTTGATACGATGTATTGGTTGGGTGGCTTTTGTTTAGTTACTATTATGCTAACTTCTTTTGCGGCTTTGGTTTTTATGGACTTAAAGAAGATAGTAGCTTTGTCCACTTGTAACAAAGTGTCGTGGTGTGTATTATTTTTTATATTTGGTGATGTTTCTTTATCGCTGTTGCAGCTGGTTAGTCATGGTGTTTGTAAGTGTTATTTGTTCATGAGAGTTGGGGATTTAATGGGTCAGTCTGGCTCGAGCCAAAGGTCTGTAGGTGTTTTTGTGGGTCGGTATTCTGGTAAATTTTTGCCTATTTTACACGGGTTTCTTGTGTTGTCTCTATGTGGTTTACCCTTTATAGGTGTTTTTTTTAGGAAGCATCTTTTATTTTCGGGTTTGTTATATAGTTTAGGTACGGGTTTTGTATTATTGTTTCTGTTTTGTTTAATACTATCTTATGTTTATTCTTTTCGTTTTGTTTTATTATTGTTAGGCTCTTTAGGGGGCTTAAGTAGGGGTTATTCTAGGTTTTTTTTTATTATCTGTCCTTTGGTAATACTGGGTACCTTTCTGAAATATTTAGGAGGTATGTTTATTTTGGAGGATGTTTCTATGGGTAGATTTTTTTCTTCTCTTATTCTTGTGTTGCAGGTGTTGGGCTGTTTATTGGGTTATTTCTTTTATTTCTATTTTATGGGGGTTGGTCGTTGGTCTGCTGTCTTAAGTGGTTGTGAAGGATATGTTTCTATGTTTTATTATAAATTTGTTTGTCTTTCTAGAATTTGTGTAGTTTCGTTCTATCGTTGGGAGGTTTTTTTATTAAATTTGTTATCTAGGTTTAGTTTTCGAGGATGGTTATTACATAAGTCTTTTTTTTCTTTGAAATTTTTAATATTGGGTCTTTTTTTTGTTTTTGTGTTTAGGTTTATTATTTAGTTGGGTATATGTTGTTGTAACGTTGATAGTATAGGTTTAAGTATGCCGTCTTTCCAAGTCGGAGGTCTAAGGTTTAGTCATCGTATTAATTATCGTCGTCTGGGTGTTTATACATATTAGTTTTTCGTGCTTGAGTTAATCTTTTTGGTTAAGCGATGGGTTAGGGGTTTTGCTTCTGTTTTAGAATTTTCTAGCAGAGGGTAAAAATGGGGGTTGGATTTTCTTGATAGTATTATTATATTATTGCTTATAATGGGTCATTAAATTTAGTTGTAAATTTGGTATGTAGTAGCGATTAGGTTTTTCGCTTTCTAAAGATTCGTAAAATTTAGAAAAATTTTTAGAAAAAATTTTGGTGTTTTGGGCTTATTTCACCCGTTCTTCACAGAAATTATTATAGTGAGTTGTGCTTGTAATTTTTGTGTTGTAATGCCCCCCCCTTACAAGATTTTATTGTTTGGGGGATTTTTTTTTACTTACTGTGATTTTTGCTTCTGTTTTAGAATTTTCTAGCAGAGGGTAAAAATGGGGGTTGGATTTTCTTGATAGTATTATTATATTATTGCTTATAATGGGTCATTAAATTTAGTTGTAAATTTGGTATGTAGTAGCGATTAGGTTTTTTCGCTTTCTAAAGATTCGTAAAATTTAGAAAAATTTTTAGAAAAAATTTTGGTGTTTGGGCTTATTTCACCCCGTTCTTCACAGAAATTATTATAGCAGAGTGTGCTTGTATTTTTGTGTTGTAATGCCCCCCCCTTACAAGATTTTATTGTTTGGGGGATTTTTTTTTACTTACTGTGATTTTTGCTTCTGTTTTAGAATTTTCTAGCAGAGGGTATAAATGGGGGTTGGATTTTCTTGATAGTATTATTATATTATTGCTTATAATGGGTCATTAAATTTATAATTGTTAAAGGTTGGGTAAGGATTGTTATATATTAGGTTGAAGTATGATAATAGGGTTATCCGTAGGATGTTTCTAGGTATGATTGGCATTTGCTGTATGGCAATGCCCCCGGGAGGGGGAAAGGTGAATTGGTTAAGGTAGGGTATAATATGGAAGGGATATATAATATATAGAAATGT